TTCAAAAGGTCCAATAATGTATGTATATTGGACTTTTTAAGACAGTTATAGGTCTTGGAAGGCAATTCTGATTGATCAATAAAAATACATTTCAACGCCATTTTTTTTTTGTTTTTCCTTATATTAGCGATAGCGAATTCATCGTGAAAGGTAAAAAGAGCTAAAGGGACCCCGTTTGCACTGTCCTCTAAATGGATTTCCCGCTCTTCCGCATGTAGAAAGGGAATAAATAAATCAATCAAATTGCGGGAAGCTTCATAAAGTGCTTCCTTAGGAGTTAAACTTCCATTTGTCCATATTTCTAGAAAGAGTATCTCTTGTTTTTCATTCCCATTTCCGTAAGAATGAACACTATGATTTGCATTTCGAACAGGCATGAATACTGCATCTATCGAATAACTTCCATCTTCGTCGTTATTGGGGGTTTTCATACTATATCCGCGATCTCTCTCGATTTGTAATTTAATACACAAATCAATCCGTTCCGTCAGGTTAGCTATATGCTGTGTAGCATCAACTATTTCGACAGAAGGTGGTAAAATGATATCTTGAGCAGTTACATATCTAGGACCCCTGACGCAAATAGATGCGTCGAGAGTTCCATACAGATTACTTCTCAATACAATTTCTTTCAAATTCATTACAATTTCATGTACTGATTCTTCAATACCGACTATCGTTGAAAATTCATGAGGCACCTTCTCAGATTTTACACGTGTAATACATGTTCCTTCTATTTCTCCAAGTAAAGCTCTTCGCATCGCGATACCTATCATATCTGCTTGACCTTTCATAAGCGGGGACAGAATGAAACGGCTATAATAAAGGCGCTTACTGTCTATTCTTGATTCAACGCACTTCCACCGCGGTGCGCCGGTGGCTACTGCTATTTCCTCTCGAACCATGCTAATATTATTGATCTGATTTTTGAATCATTATTTATTTCTCTTGAAATCTGTTTAATTCTGATTTCTACACACGCCTTTTTTTAGGGGGCCTACATCCATTATGTGGCATTGGGGTTACATCACGTACGAAACTTAAAAGTAGACCACTTCTGCGAATGGCCCGCAATGCTGCATCTCTTCCGAGACCAGGACCTTTTATCATGACTTCTGCTCGTTGCATACCCTGATCTACTACTGTACGAATAGCATTTCCCGCAGCGGTTTGGGCTGCAAAAGGTGTCCCTCTTCTGGTACCCTTGAATCCACAAGTACCGGCGGAGGACCAAGAAACGACTCGACCTCGTACATCTGTAACAGTCACAATGGTATTGTTAAAACTCGCTTGAACATGAATAACCCCTTTTGGTATTCTACGTCCAGCCTTACGTGAACCAATACGCCCACTTCTACGTGAACCAATCCTTGGTATAGGTTTTGTCATATATATATTTTTTCATCTTATCTTATTAAGTATGAGTCAGAAATATACGGATATATCCATTTCATATTAAAGTGAATACTTTATTTGTATTTGTATTTGTACATCGGATTCCTTGAAGAGTACCTTTTAGAAAGATTATCCTTGTCTCTGTTTATGTCTCGGGTTGGAACAAATTACTAAAATTCGTCCACGTCTACGAATCAAACGACATTTTTCACAAATTTTACGAACGGAGGCTCTTATTTTCATATTTTTTTTTCCTTACCTTAATTCCGAATCTATTCTTTGGAAGAAAATAAGTCTCTTGAAATTTGGAACTCGAATCGGATCCCCACGCCCACGAAAGAAATGTTTAAAAGGGTGCCTAATCGTTCGAATCTTTGTTGCGAAGTCTATAAATTATACGTCCTCTGGTTGAATCATAACGACTTACTTCGATTTTTACTCTATCCCCTGGCAGTATCCGTATAAAACTGCGCCGGATTCTCCCTGAAACATAACCTAGGATTAAATCCTCATTATCTAAACGAACCCGGAACATACCATTGGGAAGTGATTCAGTAATTAAACCTTCATGAATCAATTTTTGTTCTTTCATTCCAGGCAACCTCCTTGAAGTATCAACTAATGGAGGAGGGGTAATATTAGACAACTAGTCCTTCTTCCCCTTTTCAGAAATCGGAAGTTGCGGATCCAATTCAGACACCTGAGCAGAGGGATTACCATATATAACACAAAATTTCTCCTCCAATGCCTTCTAGTCGAGCTTCACGATCTGTCATTACCCCTCGAGAAGTAGAAAGAATGACAATTCCCATTCCGCCTAAAATTCTAGGTATTTTTTGATAGTTGGAATAGATTCGTAAACCCGGCCGGCTGATACGCTTTAAATTAAAAATAGTTCTAGATGTTCCTTTCCTATTCCTTCTATGTCGTAGGGTTGAAACCAAGAAATTTTTCCGATTTTCTCGATGTTTCCTAACGTTTTCAATAAAGCCTTCTCGTAAAAGTATTCTAACTATGTTTTCGGTCATATTTGTAGATGCTATTCGAACCGTTCCTTTTTTATCCATATGAGCATTTCTTATCGAAGTTATTATATCAGCAATAGTGTCCTTACCCATGACAAACTAGAATTTTTATTGCCTCTTATTTAAAATATAATCAACATGTTTTCTTTTTTTTTTTATTCCCTTTTGATTATTTTTTAAAGAATTTTTAAAGAATGAATAAAGAAAGAATAAATAAGGGGAAAAGTGAAGGGGTACGCGTGAGAAGGGGATATGCATGAGACATCATTTCCATAATTGATCCATTTTAGATATCCTACTTGATTATATATGATGATGTCATCGACTAGTATTTATAATACCTCAGGAGCTAATGAAACTATCTTAGTAAAATTCAATTGTCTCAATTCCCGAGCGATTGCTCCAAAAACTCGGGTTCCTTTTGGATTTCCTTCTTGATCAATGACAACTGCTGCGTTGTCATCATATCGTATTATCATACCGTTGTCACGTTTAAGTTCTTTACATGTACGTACAATCACAGCCCGAATTACTTCGGATCTTTCTAGAGGCATATTTGGCACCGCTTCTTTGATTACAGCAACAATAATATCACCAATATTAGCATATCGCCGATTACTAGCTCCTAAGATTCGAATACACATCAATTCTCGAGCTCCGCTGTTGTCCGCTACATTCAAATAGGTTTGAGTTTGAATCATATAATTTGTTTTATCTGTTATTTTGATGCAAAGGGCGCAGGAAAAAAGAAAGAAATATTTTTTGTCCAGAAATAGAAATTTGAAAAAAAAAAAGAAAGTAATTCTCGTTTTTCTTCACTATTTTTTTTGTTTCAACAGCCTTATCCTGCAATAACGAATTGAGTTTGTATAGGCATTTTTGACGCAGCTATTGAAATCGCGGCTCTAGCTACAGTTTCTGATATTCCCCCGATCTCATAAAGTATTCGGCCCGGTTTAACGACGGATACCCAATATTCAGGGGATCCTTTACCCGAACCCATACGGGTTTCTGCGGGTCTTACTGTAACGGGCTTATCGGGAAATATACGTACCCATATTTTTCCCCCGCGACGCGCATACCGTGCCATAGCCCGTCGGCCTGCTTCTATTTGTCTAGATGTAATCCAAGCGGATTCAAGTGCTTGAAGAGCGTATCTACCGAAACAAATACGATTGCCTCGATAAGATATTCCCTTCATCCTTCCTCTATGTTGTTTACGGAATCTGGTTCTTTTTGGGTTATAGTTGACGGGTATTTTTCCAACCCCATCTCTACTGCAGAACTGGACATGAGAGTTTCTTCTCATCCAGCTCCTCGCGAGCAAAATGCTCGATTGTATTTCTTCTATTTAATCAATAAGACGCTAAATCCTGCTATTTATTGATTTACTTAAAATCTTGCATTTTTTTATTTGTTATACATCTGAAAATAGAGAGTCTGTATGTACATACAGATAGACATAGACTTTTATAAGACGTCTGGTTCGATTTATAGAATAATCTCTTTCATTTTTATACCGAATCCTTGTTTTGTTTGTTTTAACCTTTTATCGAATTGGCTCGGCCGAACAAAAAATTGGGCAATCCAATAAGCTATTCTTCGCGGGCGAATATTAACTCTTTTTTACGCCTCATTCGTAAGGTAAATCCACGACCTCTCAGAAAAATGAATTGGCTCCCGGTTGGTTTCGCCATCCCACCCAATGAATCATTAGGATTCTATTTACAAATAAATCCTCTGCAGTCACAGGTTCCGTCGTTCCCACTGCTTCTCTATTAATGGCTAGGCCTGAATTATGCAGTGGAGCTTTCAATGTTAATGAAATTCATTTTCGAGTCAATCTTCCCAGTCTCTATTGACTTTAGGCTCTCTATTTATTTGAGTTCTCCTATCCTATGAACTGGATGATTGATCGAATTTTTATCCATATAAATGGAATTTAATGCTTTCTTACACTGCTTTTTCTTTTTTTATGAGATGATTCGTAGGCCATACATATTGGAATCCTATATCATTGATATTTTACTGATATCTTTCTCTCACCTTTCCATTTATCCGCATTCTTCTATTCTATTGTGATTCACAATACATAATTAGATTGCGTTTTCTTTTTTTATTTGATAGAAATCCATTTTATTTGATAGAAATCAATAATGTAGTTGCTACAACTATATGAAGTGTCAATCATATAGTGACTGCATATAGTGAATGATTTCTCGGATCTCGATAATACGAAGCAATGAGCTGGTTATTAGTTCTCTAGTTGTTATTAGTTAGGGACCCCGCCGGTATGTTTATTGTTTTTTTAATCCCAACCCTAAAGAAAAACCAACGAGTCGCACACTAAGCATAGCAATTCTTCCAAAAGATAAATGAAATTTTTATTCAACCCTATAGAATTAAGAATTAGAATGACTTATTTTTTTTTGAAGATAAAAACAATGAAACGGTTTTCGTTTTTTCTTCTATCGGGGTTCTATTATTTTATTTCTCATCCAAAAATATCCAAATTTTAATGCCTAATATCCCATAAATAGTTCGAACTGTATAGGAACAATAATCAATTTTAGCTCGAAT